CTGAGACAGAAAATAAGGAAAGAAAGCAGACCCGGGACCAGCAGCCATGCTAGACCGGAAAGAAGCCAAAGAAAGAAAGCTAGCCACCAGCCATAAAGAAAGCGTCTTTCCCACCTAGGTGAACCCGAAGCTAGAGCACAGGTAGAGCCAGCGTCCGAGAAAGTCGATCCAGTTGATTCTCTTCTGGTGACCAAGAAGGAGGAGCGGGTAGTGGATTCTGCAGATTTAGAGTCAGTTCGTTCTCGTCCCCACAGGAGCAGCAAAGACGAAGGCTGAAGCATCACTAGAGGCATAGATGGGAACATATAATCCACTAGTAGCAGATCCAATCGATTATGCAGTTGATTCAGCAGCATAACTAGTACCGGATCGGTAAGGAAGTCTAGGCTTCTTTCCTTCCTGCCGCTGTTAATGACATTTTTGGATCAAGAGGATTGTTAATAAAGAATCTTATGAATATGGGTATATATCTTTTCTAACTGGCTAGTAATGCACATGGTGAACCCAAAAACAAATAGGAAGATTTTATAATGATTGCTGCTAGCAGTGAGAATATCACATGCTCTTAAACCTATCGAAGGAAGCGAGGGAATCAGTTCAGTAAAGCCAGGAGAGGGAAGGCAGAAAGGAGACTCTCTCTCACTTATAGGAGCATGAGACTAGTATGGTGAGCTTGCTTTCTTTCAAGAAAAAGAGATAAGGAAATGGCAGCAGTGCTGTATAAGACTCCTTTTCTTAAGGAATTTCTAGGGATCAATGCCCTAGCTGGTGTTGAAGGAATAAGCCCTGCTAGAATGAGAATACCTAATGCAGGTAGCTCGAAAGGGAGTTTCAGTCACCCTCGGAGGATAAGAGAGTATGATTGAATGAAAAAGAGGGATTCTCTTATTTTAGGAAGCGGAATAGGAGCTCTTAGGATAGATGCCCTTTCTCCTCTTTCATAAGCTTTGAACAAGTCTTCTTTCATCAGTTTTCTTTTTATTAGTGTGGTATAGCTCTTAGTAGGAATAGCATAAAGTCACACCGAAAATACTCTATGCCTGGGACGGTATGCTTCCTGATAGTAGGTATCTTTAGTCGGTATCCCTGGGGGTAGAAGTCTTGCTTTTCTTCCTTTCTTTGGCGGAGGATGTTCTCTTTTTCTTTGAACGACTCCGCTGCTTTTCTTTTCCTGTTAGAGATCTTATCTTTGCCTTTTTGGCACCAGGGTTACCTCCCTTCTGACTTCCTTTCTGCCTTTCCGCTCCGCACCTTCTCCTTAGCAGTACGAAGAGTCTAGAGCGACTCCAGGGCCCTTAAGTAGTTCGGCGTGGTATTCATTATACCCAGAGAATAGAACATGGAATTGAAAAAGAAATTCACTTAAATAGAGGTAAGGAATTGAATTGATAGAGTCATTAGTTCAAGACCGAGGGGGGCAACTCAATAGAGGTAGGCGAGCAGGCTTTCAGGCTAAGGAAGCAGGTGTCCCCCGCCTTAAAGGAAAGGGGCGAAGGGAAGAGAGAGAGTTCAGTGACCCAGTTCAATCTCACCCGAGTGAGAAGCTGTTCTTGCGTCAGTCTTTAGCTTGGTTAGCTTAGCAGTGGGAAGATTCTATAAAGAAGCCTTAGGACAATTGGACTGTATGGCAGCAAGGGGGGCACATGACTGTGTCAGGCAAGCAGTAAGAATAGCACTCGGAAATCTCTCTAAAACCAAAGCCCGGGAGTAAATAGACTGAGTGACTATGGTCAAGTAGCTGTTAGTAAGAAGCTCCAGTCCACAAAAGGAAAGAAGCAAGGGATTGATTAGAAGATAAGGCAAGAAGGAATAAGCAAGCCTACTCTCCAACCCCGCCCTCGGTGCCTTCCCTTTTCTTCTTTTGTTTCCTGCCTCAGTCAGCTTTTCTTTGATCTATCTCCGCGGGTCACTAAACTAACCTTCTCTGGTCCGCTTTGGCTAGGAACCCGAAAAAGGGAATTAGCAGTGGAAGGCATTCAGTGACATCCATATGCCATAGTAGAAGGGTCTGAAAGAGATCCGCTCTTAGGACATTTTTTCTGTTAGATGTCGGCATTTCCCCTGCTAAAGGAAGCAAGGCAATGAAATTGTTAATCTAAGAGCAGGGGACAGGACATAGTATTAGGCTGTTTGCTTACTGGCTTCATATAATTCAGAAAACACTAGTTTTCTCGAAGCCTCTTGTTCATATCTCTCATCAAAAGGTGCTATTCGATAATGTCTATCTAGCATACCCCCCGCTAACCCAAGTGAGCATTCAAATATCTGTCCTACATTCATTCGTGAAGGTAGCCCTAACGGATGGAAGACCATATCAACAGGTCTTCCATCTTGCAAATAAGGCATATCTTGTCTAAAAGCCCTAATGAAGAAAAAGAATGGTCCTAAGATTGCCTACTTGATCCGGTACTTGATTCTTCCCCAGGAAGGTTTTGCCCGGATTTCTTACTATCTTCGGTACTGCTTTTGAGAAGAATAAAGCATAAATTGAATATACAGATGGAATAGTTCATCAACATGCCTTCCTTGGGAGCATGAGAGCGGGAACCTTGAAATGAAAACCCTTTCTTCTGCCCTCGACACATCTTTCGCTGCCCCTATCTACCTCCTTTGCGGAATACCAGATCAAGAGATGAATTAGCGGATCACAGCGCTAAGTCCTTTCCTTCGGGAAGTCATTCCAGGCATTCAAGCATTCTATCACCCGGTTTACTTTTTGACTTTAATGAGTTAGCAAGCGAAGGGCTTAGAAGAGATTAGCGCTTTGGTTAACAGTGGAAATTAGCCTAGCCCTCGTCAGGCAGGCTACTGATTAGCTTGATAAGCAGAAAAGCAGACTGACCACAGTGAGGGAGAGACTTTCTTTGATGAATGGCATTTTATAATTATTAAATAAGATGAGATAGATTTGACTCTGAGCGACTCTCTAGAACCGAAAGAACCAAACCAATAGGCTGATTGAGTCTTATCCCAGCTCTCCAGGAAGCGAATGAGCCATTGGCTATGGGAGACGAGGAATATAATAAAGGAGTAAGGATTCGACTAGCTTAGCTTTTAGCTTTCACGTAGCGAATTTTTCCATAGGATTTAGCCGCTTTACCCAAAGCATAGACGAAAGAAAAGGGGGGAAACAAGAAAGAGGATAAGAGTTCCAACCGAATAGGCCAGCAGGGAAAAACCAAAGAAAGCCTTTTCGGGTTCATCTCCGAGTCAAGACAGCAAGCCATCAATCAAGCGCACTCAAAGCATTAGTGAGAACCGCCTTTCTTTGGTTCCATCTCCACCATCGGGAAAGAAGCGGAACGGGATAGAAAGGGCTTTGATCAATAGCCTTTCTTATCTATAAGCCTCCATCCCATCAAGCAAGGATGCAAGTGCAGGGATTCCCGGATCTTCTATCTATCATGGATGAGATTAGGGCCAGGCTCATAGCAGCGTCGGAAGAGGAGGTTGCGAATGGGAAAGATCAGTGGGTGGAGGACGAGGGGAAGGAGGAGCCCTATCGAACAGCACTTCAACTTAAGCAATTTCATTAGTAGCGAGTAGCGATCAGAGGTCATAATAGGATGCAGTCCGCCATGCCGCCAATCCTTAACCTTCAGGGTCAGGAAGAGAGAACGAAGGGAAAGGACATTTGAGGGAGAGCCCAAGGGAAGGGGCAAAGAAAGGACCTGAGCACATTGACATCGAAGAAAAGGCCAATGAACATAGGCTTAGCGTCTTCCACTGAATTTCCGAGTCATGCCCTCAGGGTGGTCGTAGATCACGGGTCTCACTGTTAGCTAAGGCGGTCCCACTCGTGTCTGTTTTGAATTCATGTTTTTCAGTCTCAGCTGTAGTAGACCCTTATCTGATAGTATGAGTTGATAGTAGAAGGCAGTCTCCTCTAGGTAGGTCCACTCCTCTAGGTATCGGATCGACGAAGACCCGACAGCTGTTCACAGGTACCCCCTTACTCCAAGTAAGGGTTCTTTCCTGCATGCACCCCCATCTACATCCAACCGTAACAATGATCCTAGGCTTCCACTATCCGCACAATCCTATTTAGCCTACAGTAAGAAGTTGGCTTCTTCTATTGGAATGAAAGGCGGTAACGTCCTGGAGGTAGATGTTATACCTTCACTTTGATCGTAACCTTGCTTAACACATGGTTTTCATTAGGGGTGAAATAGTCCGTCCCGACGACTCCTCCCAATAAAGTTATTGTATTTCAATCAATTCGAAGTCGTTTTGGTTGCAGCCCTTTATATTAAATAGATTATATGGGTCTCAAGGGATTTGTGATTGCCGCGATTCTCCTCAGGTCGTTCCCCTTTCTAAGTCAATTATGCTTCGGTCAATAGCTGGTGCTCTAGCCAATAGGCTTTTTTACTTTATACTGGATTCTCACTATAAAGTAAAGTATTATATACTGGATTCTCACTATCGACTCCTTTGCCTGGATCGAAGTCTGATTTGGACTATGATTGGGCCCTACATCGGTCCCATTGATGGAAGGTAGGATGCATTGGGTACAATACAATGAATACGCTAATACGGACCCAAGGAGAAAGTCTTTGCAACAGAGCTGGTCTTAGAACAACCATTGCTCCAGCTGCCCGAACCAAACCCATTTCTTGCAGCGGATCGATCGACTGTCTTGCTGTGACTACAGTCCGGTCGGCAGCACCTGTAGGAAGTTGGCTAAAAGAGGTCGCTTTCGCTTCCGGTGATAAAGATTAGGCGCTTTAGCCCTTAATGAAAGCTTCAACCTTACCGACCCGAGTCGCATCTCTTGTACTTGACCAAAAAGGTAAAGACTATTTACTCCTTACTTGCCCGATTGGAGCTAATATACCTGGAGATTCGGTGTCGATGAGGGTACAATAGAGAAAAGAATTCGCTTTGGTTCAGAGCTTGAATCGGATTTATAGTCTCTGCATCAATGCACTAACTCCGTCCTTCGCTATCGGTGGAGCTCCTTCTACATCTCGAAAATCATATTATAAAAGGCTAGTTCC